GAGAATCGGAAAAATCGGCCCAGGCCGCCTTACTGATGGGATGCCCTAATGCGTTACAAAACCGCGCCTTCATCAATGATCCAATCAGATGAATAATTGGAACGGTCGTATCGACCTTCTTCATAGAATTACCTATTAGAAATGAATTTTCTAGCATTTGACTCCGTACCACCAAAGAATTGAGTCGCACACCGGAAAGATAGCCCAGAAAGTTGATAGAGTACTTGCCTAAGTGGTTTAGATGAACCCTTCCCGGTTGAGACGACACGTGAAAATGCCATTGCCATAAACCGACAAGGTAATATTTCCATTTATTCATCAAAAGAGGCGTATCCTTTGAAGCCAGAATGGATTTTCCTTGATATCTAACATAATGCATGAAAGGATCCTTGAACAACCATAGGATGTCCTGAAAATCTTTAGCAAAGACTTCGACAAGATGTTCGACTTTTCCATAGAAATACATTCGCTCAACGAGGACTCGAGAGGATGTTGATCGTAAATGAGACGATTGGTTACCGAGAAAAAAGAGGATGGATTCATATTCATATACATGAGAATTATATAGAAACAATAACAATCTTGGATTCCTTTTTAAAAAAACAGAAATAGAGTTCTTTGGAGTAATAAGACTATTCGAATTAAAATACTCGTGGAGAAAGAACCGTAATAAATGTAAAGAAGAGGCATCCTTTACCCAGTAGCGAAGGGGTTGAACCAAGATTTCGGGACAAATGGGGTGGGGTATTAGTACATCTAACACATAATTTAAACGTGACATTTTGTCCTCGAAAAAAGGAAATATTGAATGAATTGATTGGAAATTTGGAGATTTTTCAATTTCTTTCCCTTCTAAAAAAGCTACCAACCGTGGGGCAATTTGAATTTCCACCACGACAGCAAATCCCTCTGATATAATTTGAGAATACAACTTCTTGTTGTGCCCAAAAATTGGATTTTGGTTAGAATCATTAGCAGCAATACTCAAATGAATCTGTTGATACATTCGAGTAATTAACCGTTTCACACTTAGTGAACTAGATTTATTGTCATAACCCCCACTTTCCAATGAAATCATCGAGCTATTTAAACCATGATCATGAGCAAGTGCATAAATATACTCCCGAAAAAGAAGTGGGTATAGGAAGTCGTGTTGTTGAGATCTATCTAGTTCTAAATATACTTGAAATTCCTCCATTTGAAATTCGATTAAAAACAAAGGAACAAAGGTAAGGGATTTAGTGGGCGATCAAACGATACATAGTGCGATACGGTGAAAACAAAGTATTGTAGTAAAAAAAGTAGATACCTTGAAAACGGGTCGACTCATCACCGGATTCTCTATCCTCTTATTTCCAGTTAATTTAATTGGTTTATGTTTGTTATAGTATAACAAAGTGGTTAGAAACCCTTTATTTTTTCACTCCAATCGCTCTTTTGATTTTGGAAAAAAACAACTATCTTTATCAATATACTGCTTCTTCTACACATTCATCTACAACCCATAATAGGGATTCGCGAATACTTAGGACTCATTAAATAAATCGATAATCCACTCATGGGAAACCCTTTCCCCGTGTTAGGAACTAATATCTTTTTAACGTTTAATTAGATCGGATAATCATTCAAATTAAGAACCGAAGCTCGTTACTTTTTGTTTCCCTATAATTGGAACCCTAGGGCTCTATCCATTTATTCACTCGACCCAACTTTAATTAAATTTCTTTTGTTCCGCGCCAAGAATTCAAACTTGGTTTTGTATCGATTGAACAAGAATAAAATATTCTCAAAATTATCCATTGATACGACATGCTGTTTTTTCCATTCATTCCTTTCAGGATCAGTCGTGGTCTTACAAACTCTCCCGAAGATTTGGACGAATCCTTTGCTTCATAGAAATGTGTAAAAGATGCTAGCCGTACTTAAAAGCCGAGTACTCTACCGTTGAGTTAGCAACCCAAAGAATTCGAATGGTTAGATAGAATCGGAATCAAAATAAATAAACGAAATTCAATTTCACAATGGAATCCAAATATTAAACTAGCAAGAACTCGAATCAAAAAAATTTATAATTGATTCTGAACATAAAAAGAAAAAAACCCATAGGACGGAGATAAATGGGTCCATTTTTCCACGATCGAATTATATTTGTTCAATACACTATTGTCAATATGACATTGAATATTGAATATCAAGATTGAGAAAATACTAAAAAAAATACAATGACGAAAACAAAAAGAGTTAATTCTTTATTTATTAAATTGAATTAAAATTCAAATACCAAAGAATTAAAATTCAAATACCAAATCTAATTTTATATATTAATAAATAGAAAAAATTAGATAAATAAAAAACTTTAGGAATACTTTTTTAGAAAAATACTTGAAAAAAACCGAAAAGAAAGAGGTATGAATAGAACAAAAAGGGGGGGATAGTAAAGAAAAAATTCTACAAAACTATATAAGACTCCTCCCCACCCTCTTTTTTTGTTCTATTCCTTAATAGAATTTCGTTTGATTAAGACTAAGTTCTGTAAAAAACCCCGCTTTCTTTGAAATATCATGAACGGTTCCTGTAGGTTGGGCGCCCTTATCAAGGAAATATAGAATAGCAGGAACATTTAAATGGGTTTGATTATTTATCGGATCATAAAAACCCACTTTCTGAAGATCTCTTCCTTCTCTTCGGGATCGACCATCAATTGCAACGATTCGATAAACGGCTCATTGGGATAGATATAGATGAACAATACCCCCCCTAGAAACGTATAAGAAGTTTTCTCCTCGTACGGCTCGAGAAAAAAATGGTTAGAAGTGAGAATTATGTCTATGTATAGAATTAGAATGTAAAATAGATCTATAAAATAATCAAATCAATTAGAAATTTAAGTCCTTCTTTTTTTTGTTTCTTTTGAAAACGAAACAAAAAAGCATTCCTACTCTCATAACTCAAGTTGGATAAGTTTCAAAGCCCAAACGAAAACCCTTAGGCATTTCCTTTTTTGAGCGGTCTCAAGCCCCTTTTTTGTTTGTCTCGTTTCGAATCGAATCGATTTTTGGATTTTTCATTCTGATCGAATTGTTGAGACAATTGAAAATGGTATTTCCTTGTTCCAGGACCCTTTGTCTTTGCTTTGAATCATTGGGTTTAGACATTACTTCGGTGATCTTTAATGTTTTTTAGTTTTTAATTTTGAAAAAATGGCAGCAACACACCCCTTTTTTATTTTTGATTTCTTTCTATCAAAGAATCATACGAACAATTGATTGCTACGGGATAAACTTTTGATGGAAAGAGTTTTCCCAATTCCAACAAAATTTCCCCTTGCTTTTGGATTTATAAATTGCTCGAATCAGATCCTTTCTATTTCTATATCCAAATCAAAAATTACTTACGAAGTTTTTTCCAACTTATTGATTGGTATTAACCCTAGATCCTTGCCCCTGAGAAATGAAGAAATACTTTTACTCGAGCTCCATCCTGTCCTAGTTACATTACCACCCACCAAAAGGCGAGGATTCTAATAGACCAGAAGAAAGAATGTCGAGCCAAGAGCCCATTCATATAAAATCGAAAACGATGGATGCAAAAAAAATCCACAGCGGATCGTGTCCTTCAAGTCGCACGTTGCTTTCTACCACATCGTTTCAAACGAAGTTTTACCATAACATTTCTCTAGTTTGGAACTGGTATGTAATTGATTCCATTATGAAATCATGAATAGTCATTGCTTCAGTCTATACACAGTCTTTTTCCTTGTATATGAAGGGAACATTTAGGTTGTTATTCTTTCATCCTGAATACTAAAATGAAAGATCAAATCATAATTACAAAAAAAAAATGGGTGATTTCCGTATCTATCAGATTAGACTGAACAATTTTCGTTGGAAGTAATTATGTATATTGTATGTTAAATATTTAATAGTAAGGTAAGGCACAAATCTTAAAAAAAGCAAAAGAACGTTATCTCTGAAATAGAAGGATAGCAATCCATGCATATAAGCCCTTCCTCAAATTTTGCGTCGTTTTTTTGTCTTGGGCTTCACTTCAGATTCAATAATCTTTCCCCAAATTGAAAATAATGGAAATAGGCTGTATGAATCACGCCCGTCTCAATTGTTATTGTTATTCCCGAGATTTACAATTATTCATTAAATAAAGCCCAAGACAAAATACCTAAATTTTGGGTTAGGGTCAAAGAAAATCCATTCCATGTGGAACAGGATTATTGGTTAATGAGATTTGGACCGACACGGATATTCAAATCGGTATCTTTCATTGCTCCCTAACTCTTATCTACTCCCACCCCTAATTCTTTCTGCGGGGATGATGAATCCTAAAAAAAAAAAAAAAAAAAGATCCTATTTTAGGGGATGCTAAACTATTTTGTATAGAAACAAAGACAAAAAGGCCCAGATTAAGTCATTGTTTCCTTCTAATTTTTTTTATTTTAATCGAACCTAGTCTCTTACTTAAGAGACTTAATCCCGAATTCAATCAGTACCAGGAATACCCTCTTCTTTAGAGTTCCGAAATGAAAGGAGAATAATTGGGACTGTAAAAATATAGGAAATGGGGAGGCTTTCGCATTTCAATTTAGAATGTATCTTTGAAAATTCAACTCGATAGGGGACGTAAGACTTTTCTAAGAAACTTACTTAAATATGAAAGGGAAAAAGGGGGGGGGCGTACGCAAAAATGCCCATCCAACGTTTTTAAATTCAAACTCTTGTGATCGGCGTTCCCCGCTTGCGTGGACCACAAATGCATTCAGTTCCGTTTTCGTATTATTTGAATTCGATTCAATTTGTGAAAAAAGGCCTGATTCCGAAAATCATTTTTTAAAATTAGAAAAAAGACGTACACGTACTTTTTATCAAAAATTATACTTAAGAGAGTTGCTCAAAAGGGGAATTCCATTTTTTTTTTTTATTCTGTCCGGCCTGGGACGGAAGGATTCGAACCTCCGAATACCGGGACCAAAACCCGTTGCCTTACCACTTGGCGACGCCCCATTTCAATTTCTATTCGGTACTAATAAACAGTAGTATTGGTATTGGTTGTTCGTCAATTCCAGTCCAAGCCCTAAAATTCGATTATTGTTTTAGTTTAGGATTGTGACACGTGTAGGTGTAAAATAAAACTTAATTTATTGATCATTACATAGAATTCAATTAAGATATTGTATGAAAGTATCATTTCTTCAATTCTCACACGAGAATAGAAGGATTTTTGTTTTGATTGGTTCGGTCCCAAGAAGTATTTTTTTGTCTACCTTACTTTCTTTTCTTCCTTTTTATCTTATATCAATAAGATATTAATAACTCAATCAAAATCCAATTATCTCCAAAAAAAAAGGTTTGTTATGCTTAATATCTTTAGTTTAATGTATATCTGTCTTAATTCTGCCCTTTATTCGAGTAGTTTTTCATTCGCCAAATTGCCCGAGGCCTACGCTTTTTTGAATCCAATTGTAGATGTTATGCCAGTAATACCTCTTCTATTTTTTCTCTTAGCCTTTGTTTGGCAAGCTGCTGTAAGTTTTCGATGAGATTTTTAATATTGGGCTAGAAAAATTCATGATTTATTCGAGTTCGAGAAAAAAATTCTAACAATTGATAAGATCAGATGAGTCGTACAATATGAATGAACCCTCGCCTCAATTCAAACAGTGAAATTCGTGGGGAGCCACGGTCCATTTTGATCCCCCCATTTGCTATTTGTTGATTATGACCCTTTTTTACCGAAACCATATTAGAGCCAACCACAATGTTGAATTCGAATTGTGTGAATTTATGAAAACTCTTTTCTATTTATAGAATCGAAATTCTAAAAAAACTTCATTTCTTGATGTCAAAATCGGATATGTAGTATAAAAATAGAGAATCTATTCTTTTTTTTCCTTTTCCCCCAAAAACTTATTTGGAGATTGTGTAATGCTTACTCTCAAACTCTTTGTTTACACCGTAGTGATATTCTTTGTTTCTCTCTTCATCTTCGGATTCCTGTCTAATGATCCAGGGCGTAATCCCGGACGCGAAGAATAAAAAAAGAAGGGGTTGCTTGCTTTAGTCGTATAAATATTCTTAGGGTTTTCTCGATTCCACATCTGGTTACTATTAAAAAAAGGAAAAGTGTTCGCTAAATTGGAATTTGAAAAATACGAAGCGATCGACCGAAACGGAAAGAGAGGGATTCGAACCCTCGGTACGAATAACCCGTACACCGGATTAGCAATCCGACGCTTTAATCCACTCAGCCATCTCTCCTAATTGAAAAAAAAAAATAATTACTATGTTACATTACACAAAAAATAATGCTTGAAAAAAGCCCGCCTTTACTTTCTTTTATATCTTTCCCTTTCTATATTCTCGATATTCTAGAGAATATAGAAAGGAAATTTATTATACAGCTCGTAGAAAATATAGCTTATAGAATCGATTTTTTTTATTGTCTTTTGTATTCTATTATATAAATAGATCTTACTTTTATCAGCAATTCCATTTCTATCATTTATAGAAAATTAAAAGACAGAAAGCATTCGAAAGAGATAAAATAGAAAAAACTAAAGAAAAGAATATCTCTTTAATTTCGTTCATCAGGGCTTTTTTATTTCCACTTCGACGGCCTGGCCTGGCCAGTACCCAGCCGGGCCCTTTTTTTGTTCTAATGAACCATACCGCCGAACCATAGAAAAAATGCGAACCATAACATAAACAAAAATGATTTATTTGGATTTGATTTGAAAACCCAAAAATGAAATACTTCTTATTGTATTCAACGAACAAGAAAAAGAAGGACTATTTACATTCCTATGATGATATAGAATTAGAAAAAAGTGTCATTTCTTATTATTCTTTCGTTTCTTTTTTTTTTTTTGTATTTCCTTTTATTTGACTTTTACTGGAAAAAAATACTGAAAAAAAGGAAAAAGGGAACTAGGGATTTTTTCACAATCCACTTGTTTTTATCTTATGACTTAAGTTGTTTTGTCGAGCCATATCTGTCAAAATTCGTCCAACAAAAGAGTTTGTTTTTAATTATGAAAATTTTAATTATTAAATTTGGTTATTTAAACGAAATAACTCCCCCTTTCCTAATTGCATTAGGACTCCTGACAAAGACGTCAACGTTCTAATTTCGAATTTGCATTTCATGATTATTTTGAATTTCTGTTCTATCTTGATTACATCCAATTCTCTTGTTCGACAAAAGACCCTTTTTTATACAATAATCGCATTGTAGCGGGTATAGTTTAGTGGTAAAAGTGTGATTCGTTCAATTAATCCCCTTAATAGTTAAGGGGTCCTTCAGTTTAATTGCTATTCCAATCAAAAACTTTATTTCTTAAAAGGATTCGACTTTAATCCTTTCACTCTAAAATTAAAATAAAAGATTTGGGGAAAAATATCCGTTGTCGTGATTTGTATCCAAGGGTCAATTCGAAATTGAAAATTTGGATTATGAAATTGCGAAACATAATTTTGTTTTTGAATTGGA